CGAACCAATTTTTGGTATAGGTTTTGCCATATTTTTTCATCTCATAAATATGAATCAGAAATATACAGAAAGATACGGAAATATCCATTTCATGTTAAAACAGATCCTTTATTTTTACATGGCCCTTCTTTGAGAAATTTGATAAAAGAAAGATTATCCTTGTCTCTGTTTATGTCTCGGATTGGAACAAATCACTCTAATTCGTCCGCGCCTACGGATCAGTCGACATTTTTCACAAATTTTACGAACGGAAGCTCTTATTTTCATATTTCTCACTCCTTACCTCAATTTGGAATCTATTCTTTGGAAGAAAATAAGTCTCTTGTATTTCATTTTTTAGCTTCGAGTTGTATCTCTCGCCAAAGGAATGTTTTCAAAAATCATCTAATCGCTCGAATCTTTGTTGCGGAGTCTATAAATTATACGTCCTCTAGTTGAATCATACCGACTTATTTTTATTTTGACTCTATCTCCCGGCAGTATCCGTATCAAACTGCGTCGGATCCTCCCTGAAATATAACCTAGAATTAGATCTTCATTATCTAAATGGACCCGGGACGTTGGGAAGTGATTCAGTAATTAAACCTTCATGAATCCATTTTTGTTCTTTCATCTAGGTAACCCCTTGAAATATCATCAACTAATGGAGGAAGAGTTATATAACTTACTTTTCCTCTCTATTTCACAAATTGGAAGTTAGAGATCAAATTAGGATACCGGAGGAAGATTACCATATATAGCACAAAATTTCTCCTCCAATTTTTTCTAGTCTAGCTTCTCGATCTGTCATTATGCCTCGAGAAGTGGAAAGAATTACAATTCCCATTCCACCTAAAATCTTAGGAATTTTTTGATAGTTGGAATAGATTCGTAGACCAGGTCGACTGATACGTTTTAAAATAGTTCTATATATTCCTTTCCTAGTCCTTCTATGGCGCAAGGTTGAAACCAAGAAATCTTTGTTACTTTCCTGATGTTTCCGAACGTTTTCAATAAAACCTTCTCGTAGGAGTATTTTAACAATGTTTTCGGTGATATTAGTGGATGCTATTCGAACCGTTCCATTTTTACTCATGTCAGCATTTCTTATAGAAGTTATTATATCAGCAATAGCGTCTCTGCCCATGACGAATTCTAATTATTGGTGCTTCTTAATTTTGATATAATCAACATGTTTTTTTATTTTGAATTATTCAATTTCAATTATTAATTATTTAAAGTATATGCGTGAAACACAATCTACTAATTTAATCCATTTCAGATATCCTACTATAACTATATCATAGTTTCATCTACTAGTATTTATAATACTTCAGGAGCTAATGAAACTATTTTAGTAAAATTCAACTGTCTCAATTCCCGAGCAATCGCGCCAAAAACTCGAGTTCCTTTTGGATTTCCTTCTTGATCAATGACAACCGCAGCATTGTCATCATATCGTATTATCATACCGTTGTCACGTTTGAGTTCTTTACATGTACGTACAATTACAGCTCTAATTACTTCTGATCTTTCTAGAGGCATATTGGGCACTGCTTCTTTGATTACAGCAACAATAACGTCACCAATATGAGCATATCGATGATTACCGGCTCCTATGATTCGAATACACATCAATTCTCGAGCTCCGCTGTTATCTGCTACATTCAAAAGGGTCTGAGGTTGAATCATATCATTTTTATTTGAATCTGTTATTTCAATGCAAAGAATGAGGAAAAAAAGAAATAGTGTTTGTCTAGAAATAAATAAACCCGCGGTTGTTTTTTCATCCTCAATACCCCTTTTGTTTATCTTTAGTTCTATATCCCTATCCTGAAATAATAAATTGAGTTCGTATAGGCATTTTGCACGCAGCTATTGAGATAGCTGCTCTAGCTACAGTTTCTGATACTCCACCCATTTCATAAAGTATTCGGCCTGGTTTAACAACGGATACCCAATATTCGGGAGATCCTTTCCCCGAACCCATACGTGTTTCCGTGGGTCTTATTGTAACAGGTTTGTCTGGAAATATACGTACCCACATTTTTCCACCACGACGCGCATATCGTGTCATTGCTCTTCGCCCTGCTTCTATTTGTCTAGCTGTGATCCAAGCGGGTTCAAGTGCCTGAAGAGCGTATTTGCCGAAACAAATATGATTGCCCCGACAAGATATTCCCTTCATTCTTCCTCTATGGTGCTTACGAAATCTAGTTCTTTTAGGGTTATAGTTGATGGTTTTTTCTTAATCCCACCTCTACTACAGAACCGGACATGAGAGTTTCCTCTCATCCAGCTCCTCGCGAATGAAAAGATTCGATACGGATACACATCCATTTAATAATTAGTACACTAAACTAAGTAATGGGATTTATTGATATTTCATTTATTACATAGGAAGCTCCATATATGGCTAGATGTGTATATTTATAGATAAAGATAATGCTTATTTTTTATAACGAATCCCTATTTTTTTTATTTTACTCTTATCGAGTCAAGACAATATTGTATTGTAATACAATAAATAAATAAGGGTTTCGCGGGCGGATATTGACTCTTTCCTGCTTCATTCGTAGGATCAATCCATGACCTCTCAGAGTAAATCAATTTGTTCTTGGTTCGTTCCGCCATCCCGCCCGATGAATCATTAGGATTCATTTTTATTTTCTATTTTATTTATATTTTAATAGTTGAATCTTATATAGTCACAGGTTTCGTCGTTCCTATAGCTTCTCTATTAATGGTTAGGCCTGAACTCTGCAACGGAGCTCCCAACAAAATTTGTTCCCGAGTCAATCTCCTCAGTTTCTATTAACCCAGGGCTCTTTATTATTTATATTATACTTTATAATTTGTATTATTATATATATTAATATATCAATATTAATGCTTTATCACACTGCCTTTTATGAGGTGATTCATAGACCATACATATTGGAATCATCTATCATTGATATTTTTGTTCTCTCTTTCTATCACCTTTCCATTTATCCGCATCCCTTTATTTATTTTTTTTTTTTCTTCCAAATCCATAATCAGATTTGTTTTTTATGAAAATTTCAGTTGTTACAACTATATGATTGATTCAGTCATTCAGTCATATAGTGACTGTTTCTTGGGATCTCGACAATACGAAGCAATAAGTTGGTTATTAGTTTTTCGTTTATTTTATTATTTTATTTTATATAGTTATTAAGTTTATAGTGGAGGTCAGTCTTTTTTTTTGAAGCCCAGCTTTAAACTCTAAAGAAAAAACTAACGAGTCACACACTAAGCATAGCAATTATATCAAAAGTAAGATTAATCTATTTTTTATTCAACCTTATAGAATTAGAATTGTTTATTTTTGTTTGATTTAACGGAAAAAGGAAAAAAAACAGAAATAGTTTCTCATTTTTTGTTCTATCACTGGACAGAATGTCAAGATAAAAAAAGGTCTATTATTCCTCGTTCACAAATATCCAAATTTTTAGGCCTAATACTCCATGGATAGTTCGAATTGTATAGGAACAATGATCAATTTTAGCACGAATTGTTTGTAGAGGAACCCTACCTTCTCTGATCCATTCGACACGTGCAATTTCTTTTCCGTCGATACGCCCTGCAATTTGTATTTGAATTCCCTTTGTATCTGTTTGTTCAGTTAATTCAATAGCTCTTTTCATTGCCTTTCGAAACGAAACTCTATTTCTTAATTGTGAAGCCATATATTCTGCAAGAATATTAGGGTGTCCATAAGGTCTTTCAATTCTTGTGATAGCAATATTGAGTCTTCGGTTCACAGAATGAAACTCTTTTTGTACATTCATCTGTAATTCTTCGATCCCTCGCGTTCGGCCCTCTATTAATAAATTTGGAAACCCAATATAGATTATGACCTGGATCAAATCGATTCTTTTTTGAATTTCTATTCGTGCAATTCCAATTCCTTCGAAACCTGGGGATATTCTCTTATTTTTTTGTACATAGTTCTTGATACAATTCCGTATTTTCTCATCTTCTTGTAGACCTACAGAAAAATTTTTTGGTTGTGCGAACCAAAAGGAATGATGATTTTGGGTTGTACCGAGTCTGAAACCAAGTGGATTTATTTTTTGTCCCATATTTTTTTATTATATTATCTTTTCATCCATTTTTTTTCTAAAGATTCATCTAAATTTTAGATTTATCTTTTAATACAATTGTTATATGACAAGTGGGTCTTTTTATCGGATAACTACGTCCTCTAGCCCTGGGTCTTAACTTTTTCACAAAGGGGCCCCCATTGACTTCGGCTTTACTAATGAATGAATCAGCTTCGTTCAAACCCATATTATGATTAGCATTTGCTGCTGCAGAATAAACCAATTTTAAAATGGGATAAGATGCTCGATAAGGCATGAGTTCCAGTATCATAAGTGTTTCCTCATAAGAACGCCCGCGAATCTGATCAATTACTCTTCGCGCTTTGAAAACAGACATAGATATATGTTTAGCTAAAACTTTTACTTCTCTACCCGAATTTGAGTTCTTTATCATAAGGTTTCTCCCCCGCCAATGAATGATCTTTTTTTCCAAATTAATTAACGACGAGATTTATTATCGTTTCTCGCATGTCTCGCGAAAGTCAGAGTAGGCGCGAATTCTCCCAATTTGTGACCTACCATACGATCTGTTATATAAATAGGTAAATGTTCTTTTCCATTATGAACAGCGATTGTATGGCCAATCATTTTGGGTATAATGGTAGATGCCCGAGACCAAGTTACTATTATTTCTTTCTCCTCCCTCATGTTGAGTTTTTCCATTTTTCTCGATAAATGATTAGCTACAAAAGGATTTTTTTTTAGTGAACGTGTCACAGCCGATTACTCCTTTTTTTTACATTTTAAAGATTGGCATTCTATGTCCAATAGAATATCTCGATCTAAGTATGAAGGTAAGAATAAATACAATAATGATGAATGGAAAAAAGAGAAAATCCTTTAGCTGGATAAGGGGCGGATGTAGCCAAGTGGATCAAGGCAGTGGATTGTGAA